ATTGTGGAAAGGCCCGAAGATACTTGAATATCCAGACTCACGAGAGTCTCTGAGTGCTCAGACATGCAATCAGGATGGTCCGTCTGCTCTGATAGAGTCAAAATAGATATCTGATAGAAAGTTATCTATCTTGATGGTCTATTTTTATGTTTTTTGCATATGAAAGAAAGGTACCAAAACAAACAATAAATTTTTCTATTCTTTATTCTTACCTGCTCCATTAGGAGCATTCCTTTGATATTTCCAAAGAAAAGGTGTGTGTATTTTTACTTAATGCTTCCTGATTCTACCAGAAATATAATAATAATATAGGAACCTTTTACAAGTGTATTGGTTTGGTTCATCAATATCCTTAAGTCAGAATCCTATTTTGACTCTGCGCCATTGATTCCACTATGATTATTAATCAATAATGAAACAATTCTTTCATAGAGACAGGGGACATAATTCACATGGATATAGTAAGTCTTGCTTGGGCTGCTTTAATGGTAGTCTTTACATTTTCTCTTTCACTTGTAGTATGGGGAAGGAGTGGACTCTAGGGCTATAGGTTACTAATTGAGTAATCGATTGAATAATTCAATTATATCAATTCTTTATTGTGATCATTCTGCGAAGTCTAAAAAGGAGAATACTATTTCGAGGTACATCTAATATATGTATGTACATATATAAAATTGATCCATATGAAATAAAGACTATATTCGTATACAATACAACTTTAGAAACATTCTATAATAATAAGATAGTATATATAAAGTATATATAATACTAGATAGTGTGGTAGTAAAGAACTATATATAGTTCTTTCTACCACACTATTTCAGATACTTTTATTTCTGACTCCAGCCCGATCATTTAATTTAAGACTGAAAGTTTGAATCTCTTTCATTTCTTGAATCATTGATAAGAACTAATAATTCAAGTTTCATTCAAATTAATTATTTTGGCTGACAGTTTTTACGTATATGATAAGTAAAAAAGCAGTAGGAACTAAAATGAACAGTGCAGTAGCAATAAGTGCAAGAATATTTACTTCCATAACCTTCTTTTTGTTTTTTGTTTCGCAATAACTCGGGATCTAATCCCATAGAGATGATAAATTTGACTCCTGTAAATTCAATGGGATGAATTGCATCCTGATGATACTGAATCAGATCAATACTATGAATAACAATATCTGATCTATCAAATCGATTCCTCGTCGAGAATTGAATAGTATAACATAGTAAAATCTTTTATCCATACTAAATAGAAATCAAAAATAGTATTTTGAATTGAATCATAAATCCTATCATTGGACTTTCGTCTTTTTTCCACTTTTTTTTTTCTTTTCTATAACCTATTATCTTCCTTATACAATTCTACTACTTATACATACAATAGTATACATATAATACATACAATTATGGGGTATCATATGACCGATATTCTATGGGTCATACACAGATCCAATCCAACCAAACAGTAGAAGTGAGATGGAAAAAAGGACGGATTAAGTATAAAAAATGGAATATTCCAACAAATTGACTAATATTTATTAAATAAAAAAAAAAAGGGGGATGTTGCTCGGTTGGTCTTTTATTTTTCTTTAACTTTCATTAGTCTACTCTTTTTGGATTGGGATTAGAACGTATACATCACAAATTCAGTATTCAATTTGAATGAGAATGAGATAGGTTAATTAGTATTAATAATTGAGGATAACACAAACAAAGCCGGAATTCAAATCGAAAAAGTGTGGTTTAACCTGAACTCTACCGAGGGAATTATATGAAGTTTATTGTGTATCGTACAACAAACGAAGATAAGTTGTGTCTGCACTCCCGGAAAAAAAATAGGGACACTCTATTCCATTTCATTAATCAAGAACAAGTGGAAGAAATGGGAATTCCTGTCTTTGTATGATGATAAATGCGAAACAAAAAACAAAAGAAATAAGGATCTCCCATCGGAATTCCATTTTGCTCCCTGTCTTGCCTTTCGCAGAAAATGGAGAGATGAATTGAATGAAAAATCCATCAGGTCCTATATCCTAGTTCGGGACTGACGGGGCTCGAACCCGCAGCTTCCGCCTTGACAGGGCGGTGCTCTGACCGATTGAACTACAATCCCAGCGAGATGTATGGCATATATATTTGGTTTCATAAGAATATTCTACTCGTCATGTTATAAGAGATACACGAATGATATATTGATATCCACATTAATATGTGCTTTAGTGAGAGTGATACGAATTACTAGTAAGCCGCCTGTGGTTCTTTTTTTATTGTAAAAAAAGGATATTCAATCTTTCAATGAAAAAAAAGACCCTTTTTCCTTTCTTGATACTTTATTTAAGAATCAAGAATATAGATCGTTAGAAAGATCAGAACGGATGAGAGAAATATGTATAGAGCAAAAAAATGGATTTTTTATCTTTATTCATATGGGTTAGATTAGGCATTTCTGTTTTTGTAGGACAAATTCATTATATCATACTCATGGAGCGGCAAATTTTTGGGCCGAGCTGGATTTGAACCAGCGTAGACATATCGCCAACGAATTTACAGTCCGTCCCCATTAACCGCTCGGGCATCGACCCAGGAAGAATTAATTCTAGGCTTATTGATAATCCACGATCAACTTCCTTTCGTAGTACCCTACCCCCAGGGGAAGTCGAATCCCCGCTGCCTCCTTGAAAGAGAGATGTCCTGAACCACTAGACGATGGGGGCATATCCGCCCGACCGTCATCATACTATGATGATAGTATGATTAGTTTTTTGGAATTGTCAATATGATCTAATGGTATGGCTAAATCCAAAGAGTCTTTCCCACTTTCTATGTTATGATTCGATAAATTTTTTTTGTTTGATTTGATGCTTCACTTTATGAATGAAGCATCCCATATTATTCTATATAACGATAACGAAAAGAAGTATAGGATTCCTTCAGTTCGGTCAATGATTGGGCGAACTGAAAAAGGGGTAAACCCCCATTTTTGTTTTTTATTCATTGCTTCGTTTATCGTTCAGATGAAATATGCCTATCACTATCTCACACTAAGTCAGAAAATGCAAAAAATGAGAACCATTTTCTTTTTTCTAAGAATTCGATTCAAGGTACGAATCCCCTCATCACATGATTCAAGAAAATGTCTTGAATCTATGTCGATATCGGATTCGTACATGTATCAATCAAGTGAATCTTGTTCTGATGGTTCAGTAAAAGTAAACAAAGCGAGTAGGGTGGGTCTTGAAACAATTCACTGCATTTTATCAAAAATGAAAAATAGAATAGTTTTATCTATTTTCTAGGTAAATAATATTTTTTCTGAATTAGTTCCTATTCATATAGGTATATATGTACGTATAGTACTAGACTAGTGCATATATGTATATATGCATTAGACTCCATAAAAAAAAATGATTCATTCATGAATGGAATAGGGCCCTTTTAACTCAGTGGTAGAGTAACGCCATGGTAAGGCGTAAGTCATCGGTTCAAATCCGATAAAGGGCTTTTTCCACGAAACTGAAGTCACTCAATCAAGCCTTAGTCTTCGTTTTTCAACGGAGAATAGAGAGTTAATAAAAAAAAAAAAATAAAGAAAAAGTGAACCGCCATTATAATGAGTTTCGCTTATTATGAGTTATAGTTCAAAAGTTGAATATTGAATCATCATCATAATGAATTGCACTTTTGGAGAGATTACACTCTGTAGTGACATAATAGTCCTCTTCATATCTTAAATTCTATTATTCGATTTTTTTTGTCCTGGGGGCAGGACATAAGATAAATATTCTAGATTATTATTCATCACCAATCCAAAGTATTCCTACTTCCCCATTGTTCCTATCAAACAAACCCACCATAAAATTAGAAATCAATAAAAAATAAGTGGACCTGGCCCATTGAATCATGACGATATCGGCTATTCTGATATATAAATTTGATTCGATATATATTCAATTGCGGAAGTGGTTTTTTTATTTATTTCCTTGGAACACACAAGGCAAGAATTTTTTGATATTTCTTATTTTCTTTTTTTGTTACTGGATGCTCCATAGGAATAAATCGCTAGTATTTTACGATACATATAAAAAAGGGTATATTCCATTTCGAAAATCCAGTTTTCAATATATTTCCTTGGTTTCAGAATCCGCGATATTGTTTTGTTCCGACAATGCAATAGAGAACGAATTAGAGAAAGGGACTTTCATTTCCAGTCTACAATTATTTAATATTTCATTTATAATTTAGGGGCAAGGAAAACGGAATTTTCTTAATTATTATTATTATTTTTTTTTTGTTTGCACCGTTAAAAGATATACTCTGGAATATGAGTCAGAGGACAATTCAGGGTTCAAATAGTTATATAGTAATAGTAAGGACTAATTGAATGGAACTCATGGATTTACCTGTATCGGTTTATGTCCCAATAGAAAAGAAACAAAAAAAAAATAAGAATTTGTATCTTCGAAACCCACTGTAAAGGGCATTGAACGGAGAATCGTCCATAGATAATCGAACTATCGCACGCCCTGTAAATGAGATGAAGTGCTCGAAAATGGTTGAAGTAGTTGAATAGGAGGATCACTATGACTATAGCCCTTGGTAAATTTGCCAAAGAAGAAAATGACTTATTTGATATTATGGATGATTGGTTACGGAGGGACCGTTTCGTTTTTGTAGGCTGGTCCGGTCTATTGCTCTTTCCTTGTGCTTATTTCGCTTTAGGGGGTTGGTTCACAGGTACAACTTTTGTAACTTCGTGGTATACCCATGGATTGGCCAGTTCCTATTTGGAAGGTTGTAATTTCTTAACCGCTGCAGTTTCTACTCCTGCGAATAGTTTAGCCCATTCTTTGTTGCTACTATGGGGCCCTGAAGCACAAGGAGATTTTACTCGTTGGTGCCAATTAGGTGGTCTGTGGACTTTTGTTGCTCTCCATGGTGCTTTCGGACTAATAGGTTTCATGTTACGTCAATTCGAACTTGCACGATCTGTTCAATTGC